AATAGAATAACCGCTTAGAATAAAGAAACAAATTATATTTGTGGAGAAGTGCAAAATCGTATGAATACGATCTTCGTTGTGCGTTTTGATTAATTGGATTGTTTCTTTATAAATTCCAGTACGAAGGTTTTGTAGATATGTTTTATATGTTTTCGGACATTCCTTTAACATGTCATCTAAGAAAAAAAGTTCCTCTAATTCTATGAATTTGTTTAAAATACTCTTTTCTTTAATATCATTCAAGAAAATTTCGGATTGACTAGTATTCCACCAATTAATAAACCAAGATTCCAGACTTTTCTTAAATGTGAAAGAGATACACCAGGGCAAAAAGACTATAGATGTAAGATATAGAAGGGGAATGCTTTTTTTTTTTTTCATTTTTCGTCTTTAATGAACTTAACTTCATCTCATTCGTCAACTCTATATGATAATAACTTTTCTATCAAGTATAAGCTTCATTACAAGTTATAGAGCTTCTAGATAAATCTAGATTGTATTTTATCCTTTTTTTTTTTACTTAAACTTCGGAAGTTAGCCTTTGCCTTCTTTCATTGATAAAAAAGAATACATAAATCGAATAAGAAATCGAAAGAATTCACAGTAAATTCCAATCCAATGAAGAAAAAAGGATTGTTTCGAAACGATATTAATTGCTAAGATTCGAAAAAAAAAGGAATCCTTTTTAGAAATACACCAAGGAGCACTTCGAGTTATGACTAGAATATTCAGATTTCGAAATCAAACAATGTCCCATCTATAAAAATTGAAATATTTTGAAAAAAAAAAATTTTTTTCAAATATTTCAATTGGTACACTAAAAAAATAGGACAATTCTAAAACTTTTTGTGCAATTTGATTTCTAGTTAAGTCCAATTTTCATCAATCACAGAAGCGGTACACCTAAAAAAAAAGCTAATTCGCCAGCTCTATTTGCAATTTCTGGTGGAGTTAAATTATCTTCAATACGAGTCAAGGGAATAAACCCCTGTTCTATTGTTTCCATATAAACGATACTCTCATAAGTAAGAGTACGAGTCAAAATACCTCGTTCTTGAACTCCTGTTATTATTCTGATAGATTGAATCTCGTTCATAGGTATTTTGAGAATAATACGACGATTTTTTCCAGGAAATCCCCAACGAATAAAACATACTTCTTTCTTTTTTTTATCGAAGATATCAAAACCACCGCCTATATCCCACAAAATAATCCACCACAAATAAAAACTAATAAAGAGACCCCCAATTCCATAAAAAGCCATCGTGGCCCCTTGTGGAATAAATGGAAAATTACAAATTTCCTTAGAAAAAAGGAAAAGATCCATACCGAGATAACTCGAAATTGCAACCAACAATAACCCCAATGAACCTAAAAAAATGATAAAGGCTGAAAAAATATTGCTTATTTTTCGAGACTCCGTTATAGAATAGATCAGTACTTCTTTTGATCTTTTTTTTAAAATATTCATATACATTACCCCCTCTTTTTATTTTTTAGAATAAGAATTATGGAATAAAAAACCCCAGAATTTTACTTGTTTCTAAAGTAATTTTCATCAACTGGCGCTACTTAAATGTAAACCTTTAGGGGGAATTCATCCAATTGCTTCCAGCTCTCAAAAAAATATCTATCATATTTTTCCCTACTGACTGCCGTATCTAAAAAATCTTGTTTTTTTGAACATGAAGAAATAAAGAAGCCATTGCAATTGCTGGAAATACTAGACCCACTAAAGGAATAAAAATGGAAGGAAAGTTTATCATAAAAAGGGTACCTCGATTTACTATTTGTACTATATATATTTTTTTATTTTTTTCGATTTTTCTTCTTATTTTTATTAAAAAAGACAGTCTAAAATCACTAAAATTCCTATATCTTTATACTTAGTATATAGGAATTCTAGTGATTATAGCTAAGCCGAGATATATCATAATATGCCCTTTTCTTATTCTTTAGTATTTTTTTATTATTCTTTTATTTTATTCCTTTGATCCTGTATGTTTTTATTTTTTATTTCAATTCCAAAATTTCTTTCATTTTTAGTCAAAGAAAAGAAATTATGGAATTGAAATAACTCAATCACAACTCCCTTTAAAAGATTACGCGGTACGATTGAATCAATTAAACCCTTATGGAATAAATATTCAGCTACTTGTGAATCTTCGGGTACTGTCTTATTCAATGTTTGTTCAATTACTCTTTTACCAGCAAATGCAATATAAGCGTTTGGTTCGGCAATAATGATATCCCCCAACATGCCAAAACTAGCTGTCACCCCACCGGTAGTAGGAGATGTAAGTATCGATATATAGAATAATTTTTGAATTGTTTGATAATAATATAAAGCAGAAGAAATTTTAGCCATTTGCATCAAACTCAAACTTCCTTCTTGCATACGCGCTCCTCCGGACGAACATACGAGAATAAGAGGTAAAAGTTGATTAGTAGCATATTCTACCAAACGGGTGATTTTCTCACCTACTACGGATCCCATGCTACCTCCCATAAACTTAAAATCCATAATACCAATTGCTACAGGAATACCATTTACTTGACCTGTCCCTGTTTGAACAGCCTCAGTTAATCCTGTTTTTCTTTGATAAGAATCAATACGATCTTTATAAGGTTCTTCTTCTGAATGAAATTCAATGGGATCCAGAGAAACCATGTCTTCATCCATAGGATTCCAAGTACCCGAATCAATCGAAAATTCGATTCTATCTGAACTGTCCATTTTCAAATGATATCCACAGTATTCACAAATATTCATTTTATATTTCCAAAATTTTTTATAATTTAATTCATAACAATTTTCGCATTCAATCCACAATTGTGTCAATTTTTCACTTTCATGTAGATTATTATAATTTTCTCCTAGAGTGGAATCACTATCATTTGTATCATTCGTACTAGTTATTAAACTAAAACTATAATTCTCACTTTCACTACAATTTCTACCCTTACCAAAAAAGTAACTATAAAAAGAACTGTCATTGTATTTGTCTATATCACTAAAAAAGCAACTATCAACACAGATTTGAGAATGAAAATAACTATCAATGCAACTATTCATATAATTGTTCCAACTAAAAGGAGTATCATACATGTAATGATCGTAACCACTCTTAATAACAGTATTCAGATAGCTAGAAAAAAAATTTTCTTGTTCACTTAGAAAAGAATGATTGTTGTTAATCTCCAAAGTTTTCTTTTCAATATCTAAATATATGGAATAACTGTTCCTCTTATTATCCCTAACTAAAAAAGTTTTATCAGATAGGAAATCCTGTATGTTATCGGCACCTACTAAATAATCAAAAGAATTATAACTAGAATTATCACTATCATCCCACCTCTGAATTTTTTTATCTATATCAGTTAAAATTTTGGGTTCTTCGCTTAGACTGGTATTCTCAATAGGACCAAGACTCTCCATTGATTTACTGAATTCACACCTGTATTCGAACTTCCTATTAAGTAACATAGAATTGAACCACCATTTTTCCATAGAGTTTTTTACTGTATTTCCATAAAAATATAAAAAATGTATAATCATTGGATGAAAAATAAAATAATAGAAATATTCAATTTTGAATATTCTATCTCATGTATTTACTATCAAAAAAAAGTATATAAATCAAATAACTAGGATTAGTAACTAAAAAAAAGAAACAGTGAGTAAGTATTAAAAAGAAATGATAATAAAATAATAAGAAATATTCAATAAAAAAATCACCTCATAGGGGGTAATCTATTGAAAAGTCCAATTACTAGATTTAGTTACTCTTTTTTTTTTCCTATATTCTCTCTTTTATCTCTATACAATTTTTCATTTTGTTTTGAAGATTGATAAAAATTTCATGAATTGTCTGACTATATAAAATTGCATTCTATGATTCTATATAAACAACAAGAAAAAAAATGAAGTATGAATATAACAAGAGAGCGGGGAGTTTTGTAAATCTATATACAAATAATCCACACCCCCTTTTTGATTTCATTAATTGAATTTCGTTTGTTGATTCGAGCTAAGTTCTATAAAAACACCTGCCTTTTTTGAAATATGCTGAACAGTTCCTGTAGGTTAAGCGCCCCTTGTCAAGGAAATGAAAGAATAACAGGAATATTGAAATAGGTTTCATTCTTTATAGGATCCACTTTCTTAAGATCTCTTCCCTCTCTTTGGGGTCGAACATCCCTTGCAACAATTCGATAAACAGCCCTTTGGGATAGATATAGATACCCCGCTAGAAACATATAGGAAGTTTTATCCTCGTACGGCTCGAAAATATAAAAAATTCTATGTATTTCGAAAATGATGATGTAAAATAGAGCAATAAAATAATCAAATCAATTAAACAATGACTTAAGTATTTTTATTTCATATTTTCTTTCTGAAAAAAGAAACTCTTCCTATCTGTACCTCCATAACTCAATTTGAAGAATTCTAAAAAAACTAAAAAAAACACCAAGCCTTTAGCAGCTATTTCATTTATTGAGTGGTTTCTACTCCCCTTTCTTGCCCGTGTTTCGTTTCTTTATCATTCATTTCTTTTTTCTAAAATTTTTTATAATAGAATTAATGATACAATTTGAAAATAGTATTTCCTTAATTCGCTGATTTTTTAGCTTTTCTTTGAATCTTTGGGTTTAGACATTACTTCGGGAATCTTCAAAAAAAAATGGGAGCAACATATCTTTTTTTTCTATGAAAGAATCATACAAAAAGTTCATTCCTGCAGATAAACTTTTTGATCAAAAAGCAGTTTTACTAATTTCAACCCTTTTTTTTGAACCTTGCTGAAATAAGATTCTTTTTTTTTTTTTTTAATAAATATACTTATGAATTTTTTATAATTTATTAAATCAATTTTAGATACTTGCTCCCGAGAAATGAAGAAATTCGAGCTCCATCATGTACTATTTACATCATTAATTCCTTTCCTGTCCGAAAAACAAAAAAAAGGGCGGTCTAGTGGAACAGAACAAATGATGTCAAGTCAAGAGCATGTTCATTTCGAAAATACTAGAAAAAATGGCGGATATAAGAATCCACCCCTAATTGAATCATGTCTTTCAAGCCGCACATTGCTTTTTACCACATCGTTTCAAACCAAATTTGACTCTAACATTCCTTTAGCTTAGATCCAGTATGGAATTATCGAATCGTGAATAATCATTGATTCATTCGCTACATAAGAATCTATCCCCTTTTTTTACGTTTCGATTTTTTTTATATATAATGAAAACCTTTTTAAAAGTAAAGACATAAATGAAAATGAACTTGATATTCTAGCAATCTATTTTCTACTCTATTCTATTTTTATATTTTTATAATTTGTAAAATTTTTATATTTTTATAATTGGTAAAGTATAAAAATGGTAATTAAAAAAAAAGGGGGGGGTCCCTTTGAATTATGAGATACAATTTGTATTCAAATATGATATACATCATAAATAGATATGCTCTGGGACGGAAGGATTCGAACCTCCGAATAGCGGGACCAAAACCCGTTGCCTTACCGCTTGGCCACGTCCCATTTACCATTTTACATTAATAAAGACTATTATTGATATTGGTTGTTCGTCAATTCCAGTTCAAAAATTTCTAAAAAAAAATTTTGTGACTAGTATTTTATATGCGTATCTACATATCTATCTATATCTATAAATGGATATAGATAGTATAGGATAAAACTAAAATTATTGATCATTACATAAAATTCAATTAAGATATTATATAGAAGGAAGTATGATTTCTTCGATTTTTTTGATTTCAGAATTAAAAATCTTTTGAAACTGGATAAGTTCAAATAAAAGAAGGATTCTCGAGGTTCTTATCTTATTTGATTCATTTTTTTACTTTTATTCATAACTATTTATTTTCATTTTTATTGTATTATGTATATAATGCAATAAAAATGAAAATAAAACAAAAATAACTTTTATTTTATTAAAGAACAAAATGTTTGTTATGCTTAATATCTTTAGTTGGATCTGTATTTGTATTCACTCCGTCCTTTATTCCAGTAGTTTTTTGTTGGAGAAATTGCCCGAAGCCTACGCTTTCTTGAATCCAATTGTGGATATTATGCCAGTAATACCCATACTCTTTTTTCTTTTAGCTTTTGTTTGGCAAGCTGCTGTAAGTTTTCGATAATATTTTTAATTTGAATAATGTCTTAAACAAATTCATAATTTATCAGAAAACTAAAATTCGAACAATTTAACAATTTATAAGATCAGATAAGTCTTACAGTGTGAATTCTGGATTCCAATATTGAAATTTTTCAATATTATTGGACAATATATAGGAAAAAATAGGGACCTTCTCATCATTTACGTTTTTTGAATTCAAAAAACCTAAACCGATTATTCGATTGGAACCCCTCACCAATAGAATACCTGGATTACAGAAAAAAGTATTTTTAGTCAAAAGAATTATTGATAATTTGTAATAAAATAATCGACACTTACTACCAATTCATTTTCAAAACTCCTATCTATATCCTCATATCCGAAAAAATTTCATTTTTTAGAAACTTAGTATTTATTAAAAGAAACAAAATATGTTGTAATATAAGAGAATCTATTCTCTTTCTTTGTCGTTTTTTAATTATCTTGGAGATTTCATAATGCTTACTCTAAAACTATTTGTTTATACGGTAGTGATCTTTTTCGTTTCTCTTTTCATCTTCGGATTCCTATCTAACGATCCAGGACGTAATCCAGGACGTGAAGAATAGAATAAGAAAAAAGAGGATTCTGTGTTTTCTTGCTTGTGCGGAATTTTGAAATATTTTTAGGATTTTCTCTATTTTAACATCTTTAACTAGTAAATAAAAAAACAAGTTAAAAAAAAATACCAAATTATCAACGGAAAGAGAGGGATTCGAACCCTCGGTACAAGAATTTGTACAACGGATTAGCAATCCGACGCTATAGTCCMCYCAGCCATCTCYCCCCAATTAAAAAAAAAAAAAAGAATTACTTTGTTTATGTTATATCACATAAACAAAAAGAACAAAAAGGGAGCTTAAAAAAAAAAGAGACTTGCTTTTTTTTATTCTTTTTTATCTTATCTCTATCTTTTTTATTATTAATTATTATATATATTTTTTAGTTTTCTTTTTTTCTTTTTCTACAGCCAATGAGCCCGGCCAGTACCTAGTCGGGCTCTTTTTCTTTTATTCCCATGAATATTGAATTCCCATGAATATTGAAGAACAATTCTTTATTTGAATTTTTTTGATTCGAAAAAAAAAGATGCTTTTTCATAAAAAAAAAAAAAGAATAGATACGGATAGATTCCTAAGAGATAAAACTAAAATAAGAGAATATCAAAATGTTATCTTTTCTGACTCCCTCTCTTTTTTCTGGTAACGTAAATTGTATATATATAACCTTCAGCAAAATCAAAAAATTAAAATTACCCCATTTTTCAAATTTAATTAGAAGATTCTCTAATGAAACATGCCAATACTCGACTTATTAGAA